AAAAAATAAATCCACTTGGTTTCAGACTTGGCACAACCCAAAGTCATTATTCACTTTGGTTTTCACAACCAAAAAACTATTCGGAAGGTCTACAAGAAGATCAAAAAATACGAGATTGTATCAAAAATTATGTACAAAAAAATACAAAAACATCCTCGGGTGTCGAAGGAATTGCACGTATAGAAATTCAAAAAAGAATTGATCTGATACAAGTGATAATCCATATGGGATTCCCAAAGTTATTAATAGAAAATAAACCACAAGGGATTGAAGACCTAAAAATAAATGTACAAAAAGAATTGAATTGTGTGAACCGAAAACTCAACATTGCTATTACAAGAATTGCAAAACCTTATGGGGACCCTAATATTCTTGCCGAATTTATAGCCGGACAACTAAAGAGTAGGGTATCATTTCGAAAAGCAATGAAAAAAGCTATTGAATTAACCGAACAAGCTGATACAAAAGGAATTCAAATCCAAATTGCAGGCCGTATCGATGGAAAAGAAATTGCACGTATCGAATGGATAAGAGAGGGTAGGGTTCCCCTACAAACCATTCGGGCAAAAATTGATTATTGTGCCTATACCGTTCGAACTATTTATGGGGTATTGGGTATCAAAATTTGGATATTTATAGACGAGGAAGAATAAGTCTTTACTTGACTTTCTATTTCAATTTAACGATGGAACAAAAAATGACATCCTTTTTTCCATCCAATCAATTCTAATTTTTAATCCCACAAGGTTTAATAAAAATTCGATTAACCCTTTGATAAAATTGCTATGCTTAGTGTGTGACTCGTTAGTTTTTGTTAAAATTAAGATTCAAAAAAAAAAAAGAACAGATAGTGCGAAGTATGAACTAATAACTATAGAACTAATAACCAACTCATCGCATCACATTATCTCGATCCAAAGAAGCAGTCAAGATATGCTATTTTAGTCCTATCATTGTAGCAACTGAAATTTTTTTTGGCATAAACAATTCATTCGATTTATTGTCAAACAAAATAAAAATACAAAAAATAAAAAAGGATACGGATAAATGGAAAGGCGAGAGAAAGAAAAAAATCAATAGAAAAGATATATGATTCCAATATGTAAGGTCTTTGAAACATCTTATAAAAAAAAATGTAATAAAGCATCAATACAGATTCACACATAATTAGATGAATCTGCTCATAGAAAAATAAAGAGCTTTGAACCAATAACGACTAGGAAGATTGGCTCAAAAAGAAATTTTAGATTATATTTTATTAATAGCTCCGTTGTAGAATTCAGGCCTAAACATTAGATTAATCAAGAAGCGATGGGAACGATGGAACCCGTGAATACATAAGATTCAATTGTAAATGAACCCTTACGATTCATTGGGAAGGATGGCGGAACGAACCCGAGACCAATTCATATTTTATGAGAAAGAATAAACTAACTCTACAAGTGAATATAGATATTGAAAGAGTAAATATTCGCCCGCGAAAATTCTTTTTTATTCAAATCAAAAATATCTAGTAAACTAGATGAATCCAAAAGAATTTTTTCATTCGCGAGGAGCCGGATGAGAAGAAATTTTCACGTCCGGTTTTGTAGTAGAGATGGAATTCAAAAAGAACCATCAACTATAACCCCAAAAGAACTAGATTCCGTAAACAACATAGGGGAAGAATGAAAGGAACATCTTATCGGGGGAATCGTATTTGTTTCGGAAGGTATGCTCTTCAGGCACTTGAACCCGCTTGGGTCACATCGAGACAAATAGAAGCAGGGCGACGAGCAATGACACGAAATGCACGTCGTGGTGGAAAAATATGGTTACGTATATTTCCTGACAAACCTGTTACAGTAAGACCTGCGGAAACCCGTATGGGTTCGGGGAAAGGATCTCCCGAATATTGGGTAGCTGTTGTCAAACCAGGTCGAATACTATATGAAATAAGTGGAGTATCAGAAAATGTAGCCCGAAGGGCGATCGCAATAGCGGCATCAAAAATGCCTATACGAACTCAATTCATTATTTCAACATAATCAAACTAAAGGAAATAGATCTTTTGGATAACAACCGGAAGTTTTTTTTGGACAAACAATATTTCTTTTTCTTTTTCATCCCTTGCATTTCTTTTTGCATCGAAAGAACAAATAAAAACAAAATATGATTCAACCTCAGACCCATTTGAATGTAGCAGACAACAGCGGGGCTCGAGAATTGATGTGTATTCGAATCATAGGAGCTAGCAATCGTCAATATGCTCGTATTGGTGACGTTATTGTTGCTGTGATCAAAGAAGCAATACCCAATACGCCCTTAGAAAGATCCGAAGTAATCAGAGCTGTTATTGTACGTACCTGTAAAGAACTCAAACGCGACAACGGTATGATAATACGATATGATGACAATGCTGCCGTTATCATTGATCAAGAAGGAAATCCAAAAGGAACTCGTATTTTTGGTGCGATTGCCCGGGAATTGAGACAAAAATTTACTAAAATAGTTTCATTAGCTCCTGAAGTATTATAAGAGACGAGACGTAAGATATTTAAATGAACTAAGATATTTAAATGAACATAGTAGATTGTGTATCACGTATATACCTTTCATTTTGAATTTATTTCGAATTAATAATAAACTAAAAAGACATGTTGATTATATCAAATTGTGGGAGCACCACTTATTTTAGTTCATCATGGGTAGAGACACTATTGCTGATATAATAACTTCTATACGAAATGCGGACATGAATAGAAAAGGAATAGTTAGAATCGTATCTACTAACATTACTGAAAACATTGTTAAAATACTTTTACGAGAAGGCTTTATCGAAAATGCGAGAAAACATCAAGAAGGAAACAAATATTTTTTGGTTTTAACTCTACGACATAGAAGAAATAAGAAAGGGCCTTATCAAAATACTTTCTATTTAAAAAGGGTCAGTCGACCTGGTCTACGAATCTATTCGAACTATCAACGAATTCCTAGAATTTTAGGTGGAATGGGGATTGCAATTCTTTCTACCTCGAGGGGTATAATGACGGATCGGGAAGCTCGACTAGAAGGAATTGGCGGAGAAATTTTATGTTATATATGGTAATTCTTAGAATATCCGAATTGGATCCAAAATTTCCTATTTGTGAACAAAAAAAGAGAAAAGATGACTTGTCTAATATTACTTCTCGATTAGTTGATACTTTTAGGGGGTTTTACCTGGAATGAAAGAACAAAAATGGATTCATGAAGGTTTGATTACTGAATCGCTTCCTAATGGTATGTTCTGGGTTCGTTTAGATAATGAAGATCTGATTCTAGGTTATGTTTCAGGAAGGATACGACGTAGTTCTATACGAATCTTACCGGGAGATAGAGTTAAGGTTGAAATAAGTCGTTATGATTCAACCAAAGGTCGTATAATTTATCGACTCCGCAACAAGGATTCAAACGATTAACCAGTTTTTCAATTTCAACACTCTTTCCTACAAGAATACAATTCGAGGTTCAAAATATCAAGAAACTTATTTTCTTCCAAGAAATAGATTCAAAATTAAAACTAAGGAATAACAAATATGAAAATAAGGGCTTCTGTTCGTCCAATTTGTGAAAAATGTCGACTGATCCGCAGACGGGGACGAATTATAGTAATTTGTTCTAATCCAAAACATAAACAACGACAAGGATAATCATTCTACTATAACGAAAACTAAGAGCGAAAAGGAATTTTCTAAAAAAATTGCTAAAAGATTTGATTGATGTAAAAAAATGAAGGATTTGGTTTGACATGAAATGGATATATCCATATATCTTTGACTCATATTTATGAGATGATAAAATATGGCAAAACCTATACCAAAATTTGGTTCACGTAAAAATGGACGTATTAGTTCGCGTAAAAGTACACGTAAAATACCAAAAGGTGTTATTCATGTTCAAGCAAGTTTCAATAATACCATTGTGACTGTTACAGATGTACGAGGTCGAGTAGTTTCTTGGGCTTCTGCCGGTACTTGTGGATTCAGGGGCACAAAAAGAGGGACACCCTTTGCGGCTCAAACCGCTGCAGGAAATGCTATTCGTACGGTGGTGGAACAAGGTATGCAACGGGCAGAAGTCATGATAAAGGGTCCTGGTCTCGGAAGAGATGCAGCATTACGAGCTATTCGTAGAAGCGGTATATTATTAAGTTTCGTCCGGGACGTAACCCCTATGCCACATAACGGCTGTAGACCTCCTAAAAAAAGACGCGTGTAGAAATAAGAATTCAAGAGAAATAAATGATTCAAAGATATTATGAATTTTGTAAAATATTACTATGGTTCGAGAGAAAATAAGAGTATCTACTCGGACACTACAGTGGAAGTGTGTTGAATCAAGAACGGATAGTAAACGTATTTATTATGGTCGCTTTATTCTTTCTCCACTTCTAAAAGGTCAAGCGGATACAATAGGCATTGCGATGCGAAGAGCGTTACTTGGAGAAATAGAAGGAACATGTATCACACGTGCAAAATCTGAGAAAATACCACACGAATACTCTACCATAGTAGGTATTCAAGAATCAGTACACGAAATTTTAATGAATTTGAAAGAAATAATATTGAGAAGTAATCTATACGGAACTTGCGAGGCGTCTATTTGTGTTAGGGGCCCCAGACGCGTAACTGCTCAAGATATCATCTTACCAACTTATGTAGAAATAGTTAATAATACGCAGCATATAGCTAGCTTGACGGAACCAATAGACTTGTGTATCGGATTACAACTCGAAAGAAATCGCGGATATCATATAAAAGCGCCAAATAACTCTCAAGATGGAAGTTATCCTATAGATGCTCTATTCATGCCTGTTCGAAACGTAAATCATAGTATTCATTCTTATGGAAATGGGAATGAAAAACAAGAGATACTTTTTCTCGAAATATGGACAAACGGTAGTTTAACTCCGAAAGAAGCACTTTACGAAGCCTCCCGGAATTTAATTGATTTATTTATTCCTTTTCTACATGCAGAAG